TATGAAGAAAATCTGATTCTCATTTAAGGGAAGAAAGAAGGTAAATTAAATATAAATAATAAGGGAATAGTTTAGATAAGGAAACGCAGAAAATTCGTCTCGATATTCTCAGTACCTTCGCTCGCTCGGTTCATTTGTTAGTTAGTCTTTCCTGGTGACCTCTCTTAATCGGAAGGGCATGCAAAAAATAGATTGATAATCGTTGATCGCGAGTGGAATGGCTTCAATTAGCATTACCTCGAGTTAGCCTCTTTAAGAGCCTCCTCTGTTTCTGAATCCGTTGATGAAAGAGCTCTCGTCTTGGGCTAGTACCTCTATCGGACTATTACATCTCCCTTTCTCGGGCTAGTACCTCTATGTTGCTATTACGAGTGGCTTCACCTTCAGGTGTACCTGTTGATGTGGCTTCCAATCCCCTATACTGAATTCCGTCTTCCGCCTCCTTTTGTTTGCCTTCGATGTGCTATTCATTTATTTATCTACTCTAAATGGAACAGGATAAGGAGTCAGAGCTCTATCAGAAATCAGAATCGTCATGGTCGTATTAGCTTTTTTGAGTATTTCCCTCTTGAAGAGCTTTGTTGTTGTAGCTCTCGTCCGCTTAGGCTATTCATCTAATCTATGCGGGTCGGGCACAAAAGCTGGTATTGATATTCGAAACCAAAACCTACACTATGTGTAATGTGTAGGGAAACCACTAAGAATCTTAACAATTTCATTGCCTCCATTGACTCAACGAATCTCCTGCCAGCCTGACTTAGTTAAACACCAATAATATATATAGAGCTGGCGCGGATTCATCAACATACGAAAGAGATCAAATTCAAAGTCTCTTTCCGTCCCTAACCTACTCATCTGAGGAGCACCCGTACCAGTACGAAATAGGAATCTTCATTCTCATAGTAGTATTGGCTTCTATATTCATTCGAAGAACTCTCAATCCATGGTTCACAATTAGCATTGCCTTATTTCCGAGATCCGGCGAAGAGAAGCCTATAAAGATTCTTAGCCAGAGGACTGGACAGATAGAGGCCCAGCGGTGGTGGTTCCCCGGGTTGTTCGTGTAGCCTAGCTGAAGGGCAGGGTATGGTATTCATATATCGGACGGAGCAGGGATACGGCTGGCTTGCGTCTGCCTAGTCAATAAATAAAGCTATAAATAGATCTTGGGGTTTGTTCCTAGCTTAAAGAAAAGAAGCAGTGGCTTCGACCCGCTACGCTACTATGAAATAGGTTCAGGTTCCGTTGTCTTCCTTGCGCCAGTTGATGGGGAGCTCGCTGGCCGGGGAAGGGCTATTGACCGAACGAAGGGTAAGTAGAGATGGGGCGGGAAGCCGGGTTGTGCCTACGGCTGGAAAAACTGACTCCCCACTAGTTAAAGAGGAGAGTGAAGTAAAGAAGGTATGGGACAGGAACACTTGATGGTAGGCTTCTCTATTCCGTAATGAGGGCCGGTTCAGATTCCTAAGAAGAAAAGGAGCAAGGAATTCTAACCTATATCCCTCAATCACCGTGCTGACTAACCCCCCATCCTAACTCATGGGAAAAGGAGATTTCTACTTGCATTATAGGACGAATTGCCGGAGTTCCTCGTACCATCAGAGATAGTCTCCAGGGCCCTTCGGCCAGCTTCTAAGTCAGCAACAGAATAAGAGGCTTCTATTTCTATATAGTCATAGTCGTAGTTGTCGCAAGCTTCATAAGGAACCGGTCCCTCACCTTCCGGTCTAGAGTCCCGGTTTATGTAAAAAATGAATGAATACGAGAGCGATGGGATACGGTTGGAGGTTCCTGTGGCTTGGTCCGGGTTCTTTCCTTATGTACCGGTCACGAGTGGGGCTTGTGTGGTGCTGACAGGCGAGTGCAACGGTCTTCAGTGGTGTGGTTGAAACCTCCGTAATCGATACATATTATCCGTTATACACATGAGCGGTTAGCTCTTGCTTTCCTACTGAGTGAAACGATCTCAAGGTATGGAACATAGGTGGATGGCTCTCCTATAAATACTTCCTTCTAGAAACCAGGGGCGAGGGAGAGGTTTCTGTGAGGCTTGCTACTAGAACTATTACGGCTTGAATGCTGCCTTCTAGGCTCTGCAAAGGCAATGTCAATTGTTTAAGCTGACGGGCTTGTTCCTGAGGCTGTTGGTTGTGGACCGGAAGGAGTTCGCATTTCAACGCGTCCTTCCATCCGAAAACCCTTTTCAAGCCGAGTTAAGAAATGGGTCAGCTGGTCTCTAATCCATGGTCTGCTCTCGTCCGGTCTGGTGAGAAAATTCATCCGTCGGAAAAGTCCGTTTCCAAGTCAGTTGAGTCATTGGGTAAGTCAGCTCCTAGGTCTTTAGTCACTATCCTCTCTGGTTCTGTCCCCGGGTCTCGACACCCCCTTATCTCTTCAGGTCTCGCCATCGAACCCGGCGCACAAGCTGGACTTAGAATAGAAATCGCTTCCGTCTCTGTCCCGAAACTATATCTCTCTCGGTCTTATGCCTAAAAATCTGCACTTTGCTTTGTCACTCTCTCCTATGGAAAGCAAGCCAAAAACCAGACATCATTATAGGGATTTCTACCGCCATCGCACCCGGCAGAAGAAACTATTCCATAGCCATGTAGTACTTTAGTCATTCCCGCATAGAATCGGATTCTTAGTTTAGTTAGTCCCGTCCCTCCGTGCCCAATCGCCTATCCTCTGTTTTCTAGGCACCACCAGGCAAGTAAGCTTCTAAGTCAGTGGGTCTCCGGTCATTAGCCTATCGTCCCTGGAATGGTCAGCTCTCTTAAGGCTACTAATCTCTTTCCTTTGGTCATTTTTTTCGGGGCTTTCAAGTCCGCTTCTAAAGCTTCAAAGTAAGTTCAGTCATCTGTAACCGACACTGCACCGGAAAGAGTAGCTTCAACCGGTAAAGCCCTCAATTCAGAAGCCTAGCGAAGCAGCATCATTATACGAGTTTACAAGTGAGACTTCATCCGAATAAAGAGTTGTTTGTAGAGCCTATGCTTATGAGGCAAGTTGGAGAGCTTTACTTCATCTCTTTGAAAAAGCATCCCTACGAGTCTAACGAATCATTGCGATCGAAGGTTTATAAAGTCAAACTTCAAGCTGATGGCCCCTTCTAGTGCTTTATATTGATCAGAAGTCATATAATCCAGGTTTCGATAAGCATGGTTTAGATACGCAAATGGAGGAGTCGTAGCAATCAGCATAATCGGAAAGTACACAATCGACATCAAAATAACCGGAATAGGAAACAAAGAGAAAGAGGTGTGGGAACCGTCTCTCGTTAGAAAGCCCATTCGCTAGCCGTCAAAGCAACAATCTACGATTCCCTCTTCCGTCAACCGTCAAAAGGAAGCCCTCAGGAGCAGGAGGCAATGAAATTGTTAAGATTATTAGCCAGCGGACCGGGAAGCTAACTTACGAGTGAAGATTAGAGCGAGACAGACATATAATATAGATCTTTATCTTTACGAGCGAAACAACATCCTTAATTATATTATGAATTCTTTCTGTTTAGAGCAAAGCGAATCCTGATTTTTTATCATATCAACATCATTGAACGAGTTCACGCTTAGAGTTTACGAACGAGAGCCTGGTGCCAGTCTTTAGGAGAGACTAGTCTCTATTGACTGCTAGAAAGACCTAATGAATATAGCTATAGCTAGTCTCGACTAAGAATAGGTGCTGCAAGAGCTCAAGCTCCAAGGAGGAACATGCCTGTTGCCACACGACCCGGGTCAAATATGATGTGCTTGCACATATGAATAAAATCCCGGCTTTACTCAGCGTGTACGATGCATTGAGGATGTCACCTGAACTCAGACATTCATTGATCCAAGCCTTGAGCTATCCGGATCAGTATATGCCAGAGGTTCATCAAGTTGAAACTGAAGAGTCTCAAATTGATGAATTTGCACAATGCCTGGCATGCATATCATTTTCTGAAGAAGATGCTATCCCTGAGGATAGACTTCACAATAGGCCCCTCTATATGAAGGGGTCTGTTGGAGATATCTGTATCACCCGCATCTTTATAGATTGCGGCTCGGCAGTCAATTTACTGCCATTGAGGGTTCTTACTCAGTTGGGATATTCAATTTCCCAACTATCCCCGAGTCATCTTAAAATCCAAGGCTTTAACCAGAGTGGACAAAGATCACTCGGAGTAATTCATTTGAAAGTGGAACTTGGGGAATTTGTTACTATTGTTCGCTTTCACGTCATTGACTCCCGGACCTCCTATAATATGCTTTTAGGACGTCCTTGGCTGCATGAAAATGCAGTAATTCCTTCCTCCTTGTATCAATGCCTTAACTTAAGTATTGCAAGGATGGGGTCGTGAAGAAAATCGACGGGGACCCTCATCCCTTCTCTAAATCGGAGTCTCATTATGCGGACGCCAAATTTGACACTCCATTCCTGAATTTTCAGTAGAGGTCCTGGGGGAAGTTGACGTTCCCAAACCGGTTTATCCTCTCAAGAAGGCTCAGACCGAAGAAGAAAAGATTGATTCTCCGGTAAAAAAGTCCTATAAATACATAATTAGAGGACAACAGAAAAAGAACGACCCGATTCCTATCGTGGTCAAAAGATCGAAGGAGGTTGTTCTCCCGTCTGATCTCAGATACCCTTTGAATAAAATGGATCAAGGGGTCTTTGCCGTTCCTCCCAGGAACGAAAAGGAGAAGCCTATTATCTTCTCCAAATCGTCAGCTGATGGCAAAATGAAGTCCTGTTCACTCATTGAAACAGGAAATTATAGCCCTGCTTCGGTAAAGTTGATGGAGAAAATTGGCTATGATTTTTGAAATCCAACTGGCTTGAGCAATGGAAAGGGTCCTATCACCCGGGTAGAGCCCTATCTCACTCCGAGTGAGAAGAAGACTTTATCAGAATCAGAAGGAGGTCGGTTGCCTCATAACTTGAAAGGGGTTGGTTATCAACCCCATTTCATTTCTTGCAAGAGATTGAAGAAGGTCGCTGTTAATGTTGTCACGATCGAAGAGATCACTGATGAAGATGAAGACTGGGTGCTTCTAGACACCAATGCTACACAGACAAAGCCTTCGACCAGTGTCTGTAATCAGCTACAATCTTCAACTCCAAACCTTGCTCAGGTACAGCCGGAGGCTGATGACCTTGAAATTCAGATACAACCAGCTCCTCCCCGTCTTGAGGATGGAACTGAGGCAACGGTTGATGACCTAAAGGAAATCAACCTTGGGTCTCCGGAAGATCCGAAGCCTGTCTTTGTCAGTGCTTTAATGCCTGATGAAGAAATGCAGGCTTATCATCGATGACTCTCTGAATACTGAGATGTCTTTGCTTGGAATTATCAAGACATGCCAGGTCTTGATCCAAGCATTGCGGTCCACAAGCTTGCTGTCTCTTCTGACAAGAGGCCTGTTAAACAAGGTCAGAGGAGAATGCGCCCTGAACTTCTGGTTCAGGTTGAGGCTGAAGTCAAGAAGTTGATTGATGTTGGCTTCATCCGTGAGGCCCCACATGGCTTGCAAACATCGTGCCCGTAAAGAAGAAGAATGGGCAGATCCGAGTTTGCGTGGATTTTCCCGACCTTAATAGAATCTAGCTTGTCCTAAGGACGATTTTCCGTTGCCTATAACGGAATTGCTCGTGGATAGCACTACGGGTTATGAAACGTTGTCCTTTATGGACGGTTTCTCTGGGTATAACCAGATTCGCATGGCCCCAGAGGATGAGGAGCTCACTGCATTCAGGACTCCAATAGGCATATATTTTGATACAGTTATGCCTTTTGGTCTGAAGAATGCTGGTGCAACTGACCAGCGAGCCATGACACAAATTTTGAGCGACATGATACATGATCCAATTGAGTGTTATGTCGATGACCTGGTTGTTAAAACCAGAAAGCGAGCTCCTCATCTCTCTGACCTTCGCCGAGTCTTTGATAGACTCCGGGAGACAAAATTCCATATGAATCCCCTTCATTTTGGGGTTTTTTCCGGTAAATTCCTCGGGTTCATCGTCCGGAATCGAGGAATCGAGATTGACCCAACCAAGATCAAAGCTATTGTCGAGATGCCACCCCCGCGTAATATACGAGAGTTGAGGGGATTGGATTGCAAGGTCGTCTCGCTTATATACGCAGGTTTCTCAGTAACCGCAGATGTCAACCATTTTCAAGGTTGACTAAAAAGGATGTCCCTTTTGTATGGGACCGTCAGAATGCCTTTGACAGCATCAATAAATATCATATTTGCTGTCACCGCCTGTCTTGATGGCACCTGTTGAGGATAGGCCATTCCTTTTGTACATTGCTGCTTTGGAAAGCTCTTTAGGAGCTCTCTTGGCCCAACTTAATGATCAAGGAATTGAGGCTGCATGTTCTCATTTGAGCCGGATGCTCATAGGGCCTGAATATCATTATTCGGCCATTGAAAAAGTCTGCTTAGCACTGATCTTTGCAGTGTCTAAGCTAAGGCACTATCTTCTAAATCCGCCTATCAGGTTGATTTCAACTCCGCTATCTCATGTCTCGGCCAGTCCTTTCTGGAAGGCTCGCCAGATGGACGGTCATGCTCTCTGAGTTTTAGATAACATATGTCCCTCAGAGAGCAATTAAAGGGCAAGCCGTCGCAGATTTCTTGGCTGCCCACCCAGTCCCCGATGACTCTCCTTTGAGAGAACTTCCTGATGAGGAAGTCTGCGCTGTGGAGGAACAAATGCCATGGCTTCGATGGCGCAGCAAAAAGGACCCGCGCAGGGGCTGGGATTGTTCTTGTTACCCCGGATGGAGCAGCACTTCCGTACTCCTTCTCTTTGACCAAAGCCTGTACAAACAATATGGCAGAATACGAGGCTTTGATCATCGGACTAGAATTGGCTCTAGATATGGGAGCCGATGACATAGAGGTCTTCGGAGATTCAAAGCCCTCGACGAAGTTAGAAACCTGAGGCGTATTACACCCGAAAATGGAACTGAAAGTTCCATTTTCTAAGATTTCTCTTCAGCACGTTCCAAGAGGAGAAAACTCTCAGGCTGATGCTCTCGCCCGGTGGGCCTCATCCTTGGTGATTCCTTCAAGGGGATACCAAGACCTCACTGTTGCTGAGCAACGAATCCTGCCCACTGGGGGCATTTTACCCTCATATATCACTTCTGTTCATACAGTGAGTGTTTATGAGATTGAGACTGGAGACTGGCATGAGCCACTCAGAGACTACCTCCAGTACGGTGTATTACCTCCCGACCCCAAGATGAAGGCTGAGATCAGGAGGAAGGCACCCCGATATGTGCTACTCAATAACACACTCTATCGGAGGTCCTATGAAGGGGTTCTTCTCAGGTGCCTGACGGGAGAAGAAGCCAAAATTGCTTTTTAGAGGTGCATGCTGGGATTGGAATAAAGAATATGAAACAAAAGGTGTACCATCGATCAATGCCCGCTTTAGGTCCTAAAAAAAGTAAAAACTGGTTATACGCCCATCTTGAGAACTTAGGATCCTCTTTTTAAAAATGTCAAAACGCTTAGCTTAGTTTGTCGACTCTATCTCAACAAAGGAAGAATCGTTCGTTCAAGGCAAAGTCCACTTCGCTTCTTTTTCGTCATGTCAGTAATAAAATGGTATCAAAACCGGGAAATATGTATATTTTTCTTCATGTCACCCTTGTGTATTGGCATGAACAGTGCGTTTTATCGAGATTGTTGGCATCCAAATCTTGTAATCACATCTCCATGGTGAAAGAGAAGGGAACAAGCAACGGACATAGAATAGAGAGGCAAAGAAAGAAGGCAAGCTGAGGTGGAGGGAAGCTAGGATCGACTCGGTCTCTGGAGCTGTAACCATAGTTTGCGAGGGTCCGAAGGAGAAAGTCGTAGCTTGTGTGTTTCTGGAATCTGGATTGGCTTCGTCTTCCGAAGGGACCCTGCCCACGCACGGAAAGCAAGCGCCAGTGGCGGTACGGCCTGAGCTATCTAGGCAAGAGTCGTCCGAGACAGAAACAAGTGGTACTGACTACACGGATGCCACTCGAACTGATGACCCATATAGGGGGAGCACGTCGCATGGGAAGAATCGGCATTTAATGCGGGCATTGTTGCAAGTAGGCATTCTAGTAGTAAATGGACATGACAAGTAGTGGAGAGTACAGAGTACTACTCCAAGCGAGACTCGTCTAAGGGTTCAAAACCTGTGACAGCGGATGCGGACGGTACTGAATGGCGGGTTGGTGAACCAATAGGAAGGCCAGGGGCATACGGATCTTTTTAACCGAAAGAGAGGCTGAACCAAGGAAGCAACCATACTGACTGAAGCCAGAAGAAGCGCGGGGACTGACTATCAGACAGAACGGAAGAGAGGGAAGGGAGCTCAACCGGTAGATCAGAGGGCGCTCATACCTGGCCAGCTAGCCTATTTCATTCCGTCCATCTAGGTGGTTCATCAGAGCAGCTAGAGCCCTAGCCCTCGCCCACGGAAAAATAGGGGTGTAACAGGGAATACAATACCAAAAGAATCACTATTCGATAAGCCAACAACGGATCAAACTCCGGAACAAGCCAAGCAAACTCCAGCCCGGGAAACTACGGCCAAGCACAGGATACGGAGGCCTTTTTATAGTATCTCTTATCGTAGTACGAGATCTTTGATTTGCAACATCAGTCTCTCTCCGGAGAGCCCTCTGCTGACCGAACCTACTGTTATGAAGGCAAGCAACCACAATGGAGTAGGGCTTCTAAGTGCGTAGTCTGTTTCCAAGCTCTGATAAGCGAGTCAAGCTTTCTCATCTCAGGAACAAGTCGACTAAGGCGATGGGGCATATCCGATCTTCCAATCGTTGATCTAGTTGAAAATGAGCAAATGACATTTCTCTGTAAATAAGGAAAGAAAGGCTAGTCCTACTGACACTGAACCTGGCTGGGGTCCCCCCCCCTCCAATCCCTCGGCTGAACCTTCTGAGGCCGTGACGACTTTCCGCAGGTCTCTCGTCGAAATGAGAAGCTAGCGAAACTGCGGTTGGTGTGCAGTCAACTACGTCGAACCTCACTCTGTCCCCTTAATTAGGAATTCTTAAGATTTCTCTTTTATAGGTGAATCAGGTTTTCTGTGTAATCTGAGGAGATTCGTTTCCCCTTTATTCTAATTACGTATAATAATTATATAGGGATCGAACTAGCTTTGCGCCACCCTATCCCGGTGCCAAAAAGGAGTCCCTAGCAGTACCGACTGTTGTGTCTTCGGCATCGAAAGCAGCAGCAGTCACCTCAAATGGGTTGGGTTCGCTCGAAGTCGTCGCGAGCCCTACGTTTGAAGCTTCAACACAGTCACTCCTTAGTAGCTCGTTGCTACAACTTCTCTTTGGCTCGCCCCTATCTCTAAAGGGGCTTACTCACTTCACTCGCTCTTGTTCAGTAGCGGTTTCTTCATTCTTTAGATAGCAGCGCGAGAGCTCTGAACTTTCATTCAGGTCTTTAGTTCCAGTCGAATCGCGAGCAAAGCTCGACACTGCTAGCGAAGCTCTACGACAGAGCATTTCCATTATTTCCATTATAGAACCAACTGCTCTCTCTCTTTCCGGCTTAGCCTACCGCTCCGTGGGCTTCTATCCCCCTGGTGTACGAAAGCTGCGAAGGAAGAGGAGCACAACCGTCACTTGCGAAGCGAACAAAGAAAAAAAACGCTCAAACAAAGCAAAGGGGCGCTCGTACACTCTCCGTTCTGTGGTGCCCCTAGCGCAGCGCTCAAACAAGCCCTCTGATCCTGAGGTGAGGGTGCGATGCCTATCGAAATCACAAAAGGTGCAAAACCGGATCCGCGTCAAATGAAAAGTGTCTTGGCATTGGCCGATTCCGTTGCCGAAAACTGCTTGTTATGACCCGGGGTCGGACGTTGTTTTTTATGGGAAGACATCGCGTTACTAGTCGATTTAAGATAACGAAAGGCTTTTCCAGCTTAATAGCCTGCCAATAGAAATAGAAATCGGAATCAGAATAGTAAAGCAAGCAATAGGAACTGGTACATAAGCACAAGCAATCGGATCTCCTCGGGTCAAGTCAGCACACCCGCTGTAAGTAAAGCCATCTGGAATAGGAAAGCAAGTAGGAAGAATATGAATAGGAGTCAGTCTTGACTAAGCTCATTCCGACTCTCACCCGTCTCCAAGAATGCTACGACGCTATGCATCCGCGCACTGGAGTTTTCTACGCTGGATTGAATCCTTCCTTCCAATTCGAATTGTTTTTCTACTCGTTCCTTGTCCCTTTTTTACTTTGAGGCACCATTCCGTATTTCAGTGATACTGAGTGAGGGTGGGGAGATTGCTCTCCCGCACACGCTGAGCGCCTCCGAATGGAGTGTTGTTTAGCTGTGTCTAGACGCGACATAATCCGCAGTGATCTATGATTATGTTTACGTCGTCTTAGTTCCTTTTGGTTAGGTTAACCCTTAACCTCAGTGACTAAGATTCCAAAGTGAGCATCTTGGACGCCCCCCCCCTGTGTAGTGTTATAGCTACGCAATAGGGCGAGTCGAATGTTACATGAGTCTTCATAATGACTCCTTAAGTAGCCTGGTGCAAAAGCCCAACGACTAGTAAGTGTAGTTAATTATGTTATGTCTAAAACTTTCTTTAAATCTTTATGGGTTGGATATTATTGAAAGGCTAAGTGTGCTTATGAACATAGGATTTCACCGGTTCCAGAGAACCAGATAGGCAGAAAAGACCCAGAGGATTCTTTTGAAGCAGCATGACTAGACTCACGGATTTGTCTTGAAAACTTTTTCTCATTGGTAGTTGGAGTACCAAACCGGTCTAATCTCTTTCTACGGCAAGCGCCATCGCCTTTTTCACTCTGGATTTGACCTCAGTAGCATTCCCAACTACATGCTTTGATTCTTCATTTTTGTTTATTTGACTTGGTTCCAGCCTCGGTGGTCCTACAAGGGTTTACTTTACCATACCATTTAGCATCCTTTTTCTTCGAACCTTTTTCCTATCTCTGAAGTGTATCCGCTGCTCCCCGCCGGTATAGGTCTAAGGGCGTTTTGTCCCCTATCTCTCAATAGCACGGAACAAGATATATGTTGTGGCGGTTTCGCCGCCTATTCTATGAAAAATATATAGTCTAGTAAGGCGGAGAACTGTTGTTCGTTGGAGCGCCGGAGTGCGGAGGTTGTTCCCATCATTGAAGTCAGAGTGTGGGACTGAGTCTTCTGAATGCTAAAGACAAAAAAGTACTTAGTTTTGTTGGAAAAATCAACGCAAATCTGATCTTTCTTTTCTCTCGGGCTAGAACTTTCTTCAATTCTCTCCTTTAGAAAGCTGCGAAAGGCCCGGCCCTGAACATCCCTTTTTCTCGAATGAAAGACCCTCGCCCCGCTTCCTATCGATATGGCGGATGCGAGGCGAAATCAAAGTCATCAAATGCTCTTGACTAGCTAGCAGGTTGGCTAAAGCGAACTGACCGCAGCTCAATGAGGTACCAAGACCACCCACAAACCATTGAATCAGCATCATAAAGAAAATCCTCCTTTTCAGAATAAAGGGGCTGGTAAAAGGACAGCATCAAGCTAGACAGTATGACCGATCTCCGAGAGAAAGGCTTCGAGGTTCTCTTTCCTTGGTTTGACTAAACCGGCACTCGAACACTGGGTAAGAAGAAAGGGGCTTTTTTCTCTGATAGGGCCAACATCTTCTCTGACATTCATTTTCCCTTTATGGGTGAACCGTTCCTACAGCCCTTATATGATTCCAGCTACTCACCCTTGGACCCGCGGACTTGGAACTATTTAAACATGACCTTTTCAAGGGCTCGAAAAAAAGGGCATCAAACTCGTTGACTTCCGTGGAGGGACCTTACTACATAAGGGCTAGAGACGCCTCAGACTCAGGGGATTCTATGAACTCCCTTCACTCTATTTTATCCTGGGTCGTCAACCGAAGCCGGAGGCTCCTTCCAGTCTCAAGCTGTGGTATAGTCTCCTTTCCTCCTTCGTGCCCGACCCGGTCAGTAGGCGTCAGTGTCTAATCCCTCCGTCTCGTTTCGTAGGAATATTGTAGTTCAAAAGTCATTGCTCCCTAGAGGAACCGGTCTCGGAGCTTCATGAGAGAGATTCTAGGGCTCATTCGTCAGAAAGTTTCCTTCTTCGCTATCGAGCCCCTGCAATTACAGGAAATACCTCATCGATACCTAAACCTAAAGTAAAGGAGCAATCCCCACTGGAATGAATCCGTATCGGCGCCTAATCAGAAGAAAGGTCCCTGCAGGTGAGGGAGGAGTAGTGAAATCCACGGTCTCTGGCAGCAACTAGAAAAAACTCGAACGGAAGGAGTTGTCTTGAAAGAGCCCAAAGGGCGATGGCCAACCAAAGCCCTTTCCCTTTTAGCCTAAGCCATCATGAAATCCAAGCCATCGTTCAGTGCCCCTCTTCATTTCCCGTAGTTGATAGAGATTTCCCTTGTCATTCAGGAAAGCCCTCGTACAGCCCACAACCATTGTTCGGTAGTACCTTCGCCTCCTCTCCCTTCAGTCAAATCTGCTTCAAACAAAACCTTTCTCTTCTTCATTCGCTCGGTGGTCTTAGTAAAAGCCTTTCATTTCCTCCCAATACTCAATTTCCGGTAAGGCAGACCCTCCAACCTCCCCATTTCATTCTCCCGTTTACCTTTCAATCGTCAGTTATTCCGCCAGCCTTGACCAAAGGAGGGGGAAGCGCGGCGTAAGCAAAGACCTTCGAATAAGAACAGGGGCTCCTGACTCCGAATCAAGGGAGTGGAGGTAATCCGGGCGAAATCAGAAAGTCATTCAAAATCCACCCCTCAAAGAGGAATCAGTATAAAAGTCACTCATTTGGTCCCATTAACAGAACAGCCACCTTTTTCTTTCTAATATTACATAACATAAATAGAATCTATTTTTGTACAACATAATAAAATAAGTTAAGGGTTCGACCCCTCTCCGATAGCACGAAAGAACCCTTTCCATTAAAAAAAGCTCCAATTCGAAGGTGAACCATATAGAGGAGAGCTACTGTACTGGCTTTTTTTGGGGGAGGTTGGTATCCTATAGATTATAGATCCTGGTTACATACAACATTGTTCCTGGAAACTTTCTTCAAAGATGAGCCTCGAGGAATTGCTGCGTTTCTGCGAAGATGTTCATTTGACATTTCCATTAGGAGAAAAGCTGCATTGGGCATTTCCACCATTAAGAGAGGGGCTCGCTAATGCGCAAAGGGTAACACCGGGGTCTGGTTGGGCTGATCAAAGTAGTTGATTCAGAATCATCCAGCAGGAAAACTAGCCCTGTAACTTGATTTCTAAGAACAAATAGGAAAGCGCGCTTAACCGAGGGCTGCATTCCTGTTACAAAGTCCTTGTTATGGCCTCGATTTCGAAACCAAGATCTAAGGAATTAGATTATTCGGGCCAAATCCCCCATCAACCCCGAGTCACTACCTTTACCATTGCATTGGATCTGGCGATCCCAATTAAGAAAGCGTTGGTCTTGGGTTTGGGTGCCCCAAGCAAAGCGGTCCAACCCCCTTCTTTGATAAGCGATACCTTTCTCTGTTCAAGTTATAAGGCTGACGGAACCAAATGCATACCTTTTTGCTTCGTCAGCAGTAGTCCTTACTAGCCGATGACCTAGCATGAGTACGAACAAAGGACTTCTTCGATCTGACCCTCAGTAATCGCGGTGGAGCATTCATTATTCTAAATAGTCCTATCTATTCTTTTTGGAGAAAGACTTTTGCAAAGCCCTATCCGGGGTTTGTAAAGCTCCCTGCCTACACGTGGTAAAGCCAAGAGCGAAAGAGTCGGTCGCATAAGCGCATAGATCACTACAAGTGAATTTCATCCCATGCAGAGTCTTGCCCGGCAGTAGGAAGACGGGATCTCTCTGAAGAACAAAGTGGAGGTCCAGTCCCTAACAGAAAGAAAGCCCAACAAGGTGGAATCCGCGGAATTCTTATTGTTTCATCTTTTATCGTACAGATGATAGGACGGGCCTCTTTCTATGGTTTGATCAAATAACTCGGTGGTTTCGGGAACGAAGCGAATAGGGTAAGGAGCACATCATGCGAGCAGGGTTCTTGCCCGACCCAGGAGGTAAGAATCATCAAATCATCCAAGACTCGTATACTATATATATATATTACTAAGTAAGACCCGTGGTATAGTAATCATAATGGAAGCCCGGGCTAGCAATAACTGGAGTGACTGCGACTGAGGGAGGTAGCTTGCTTCTTGACAAAGACCAATAAGTAATTAGAAGCTCAAGTATGACTTCCTTTTCCTCCTTAGTTGAAGGCCCCTACCAGTTCATTATCAATAAAACATAAAGTACAACATTACAACCGAGTATACAATCGACCCTCCATATCATCGACAATAATCCTGTTGAGATCGACTGGAAACTCCGAAGGATACAGAAACAGAAAATCACCACTGAAATCGCTACAAAATCTGCAGCCCTCTCTCCCCAACAATGAGAGATTTTCCAATCCTGAAACTGATTGGTATGATCTTCAATCTTAAGGATACAATTCCTAGCCATCCAATGCTGAGTGTACTCACCTTTAATGGTCTGAACAGCAACCAAAGAATCTGATTCAAACCATACCTGCTGCATTCCATAGAGGATAGCAAGTTCCATAGCATACTGGATCGCATCCATCTCTATCAAACCAATGGAAGTCTTCAACATTCTTTTTGCAGTGGCCCATAGGGGGTGCCCCAAATGGTTCCTAGCAATCACACCCACCTTAGCATCAGCGGCCAAAGAGCCATCAGTATTGAATTTCATATAAGTTGGCAATGGCCACGAACACACTTTTCATTATCTCCTATAAGTTGGCAACGCATACCCCCAATCACAGACTTCTTTCCCAATGTCAGATAGATTGAAGAAACCTGCCATAGACGCCATTCTGCATTTGACCAAATCCAAAAGAAAAGAAAAGAAAAGCCAAGATGTGCCATGCCAAACATTTTTGCCTGAAAACTCTGTAAATTCCTTTCCCGTCAGACCCCATTTATCACGGCAGAGAAGCAAATCTTAATAATATGGAGAGTGAACGCACGGCTTCTAAATCTTTGTTTCAAGTAAATGATTTCCTGTAATAGAGATAAAGGGCCCCTATCCACATGAAACAAGATGGAGCAATTCCGTCCAGATCCAGCTAGTGAAGGAAGACTCAAAAAATCGATGTTGGACTGATTCGATATGTGTTTGACAAAACACACACAGTGGTGAGACGTCCTGCCTGTAGGCTGAGATTTTATCCATAGTGGAGAGAGCACCATTCATAGCAAACCAAGTAAGAAAGCTGTGTCTTGGTATTCTATACTTATGCCACACAAAATCAGCATACACAACATGCGGATGATGAAATCTAATCAAATGCCATGCAGACTTAAAGTAAAGGAAAACCGTCTGCATTCAACGTCCAGACCACCCGATCAGGAACAATCCTAGGTGTCCACATCAGCAACCTCCTTCCACAACCTGGCGACATCATCGCCTCTTGCTGCTGGAAGAGACCATCTGCCTTCTGAGATCACATCAGAAACCATAGACTGCATAGGCAACCCAGTCTTCATTCTGATACCACTCTGGAACCGGTCAGCTATAGGCCCATTATCTAACCAGGGGAATGCGAAAAATAAAATCGAAGTACCATCACCAACTTGATACCTTATCGCCGTGCAGGCAACTGACCTCTGAAAGAGTATGCTACCGTTGCTACGATCCCGGATCCAAGCGCCTTTTCATCACTCGTAGAATCAAGCCAAGTGCCATCAAGCTCGCCTACTGACTGATCAGGAGAATGAGTACCTCGCCTTCCAAAAAAAGCGGCTGCTAATTGGCACTAATGCTAATGGGGACCATCGATCAAGAAGGACTTCGGAGACTTCAATCGAATTGAGAAAGACGGCCTACTGAACTCTTCTAGTTTCGCCTCTAAAAAAACGAAACTACCCTGAGAAAAGGTCGAATTCCGCAGGGCTGCAGGCACGAAATGCCGATCAAATCTGTTAAAGGAAGCCTAATCAAAGCGGGCAAACAAGAAGATCTTACTGAAAAGAAATCAACCGGAGGCGAGAGGGTTTCATAAAGACGTATGAGAAACGGAGGGTCGAGAGAGGTGCACGATCCACCCGCTAATAAATGCTGCATAAGAGAGTGGGAGGCCGGCCCCTGCCCCTCTGGAGGTGCACACCCATTTAGGAACATATGCAAAGGCCCTTGGTGGGTAAAGAGAGAAGTCAATGGAGAACTACCAAATCCAATGACTTGGATTTGTTCGTACCATTCTGTCATCGATCACTGCTGGGTCGGTTGGTTTTTTCACCCAAAAGCATCGAGAAAGGCCCAGCATACTATATAGATATCTATAGTAAATGATCCGCGGTCGAATTCTTGCTATGCCCTGCATCGTGTTCGTGTGTTTATTGAGCTTTCTTCACTTCAGCGCCATGCGCTTTGCTTCGCTTTATAGAAGAGAGAGACCGTTGTCTTGGGAGTGAAAAAGCAAGCGCAAGCGATAGAAAGGCCGCGCGTTCGCGCGAACTACTAGAAAGTCCCTCGCGCGTTCGCGCGAACTACTAGAAAGTCCCTCGCGCGTTCGCGCGAACTACTAGAAAATGGTGAGATCATTAGTGAAAGAAGGACCAACGACGATCCTATCCTAAAGGAGAAGGAGGAGTAGGAGGAGTCAGTCTTCTTTGAAGATCGAGGAAAAAATCGGACAATTACGCCATTCGGAAGAAGTCTTCTAAAGAGGGAAACCCTGTTACGAGTAAGCGGAGAGGAAAGATCTCCAGAGATTCCTATCTCATTCCATTCCAGTGGCTCGACCAGTAACCAATGGCGAAAACTAAAAAATCCATGGTTTCCCGGTAGAACCCCATTTCGACCAAGTTGCGGAACCGGAAAAAGGAAGCGGTTTTTCGCACAGCTTGCTCATAGTGCAGGTCCCACTTGTATATCGTATTTGGCCGAAGAAGCATCGGACGGGTCGGAGTTCCTACCTTCTTGGGACTCCATGGACCAAGATCTGCTTTCATTATATGGGCAATACCGATCCACTTTAGTGGATCATATGGATGTAGAAAAAGCTTATGATTTGGAGGCATTGGAAACATCTCTTTTCCATTTCAATTTCCCCAGTTCATATCTTTGTTTCGTGTGTTCCCGGGAGGAATTCGATCTCTTCAATCTCGGGCTCGGGATACCACCTAAATGAAATAACTGCGGCCAGAGAGTCAAATAGGTCGGGAAGAAAGAGTCTGAGGTCGGGTCGGACGACATACATCTTGGTTGGTCCCACCACCACTAGAGATTGGAAATCTATCGAATGAATCTTCTAAATAGTGAAGTTATATGGAAAAAATGGATTCTCTATCTATATCTATATCTATCTTCACAAAAGCACTAAGAGAGTGTGACGAAATGGCGCCCAAACGACTTGCATTCAAAGAGCCGAAGTCCTCTGTCGAGTGGAGCCGAAGGATGATGCGGACGCTTTCCGTTACAGGTGGCGAGTCGCCTTAAGATAATTGGAAGCAGACCCCGACATGCAGGAAGCACTTACGAATGCGAGGGAGAGCAGAAACTTCCCGATTCTGCCAAGGAAGGAGCGCTAGACCGCGTCATGGTCTACTTGCCTGTTATGACGCCGATGAAGTTTTCGAGTAAGAAGAGTGCCGGGTCCGGGGGATTAAGTGAACGCCGATTCGACATGTAACCGGACGAAGGGTTCCGCGTGGGAATAGATAGGAATTGAATTACCGGTTGTCGCCTCCGAATGAAGCCAAGTTTGCGACAATGGACATCAAGGCGCCTAAAGGATGCCTGTTGGAGTGATTCGCAGATCGCCGAATCAGGTTAGTGGCGCAGTTCTTTTGTGACTTCTTTGTCTGTTCCGGGAATCAAATAAAGCATTACCTTGTGGACTGCAAAATCTCTGAGAGCTGCATTGCTTGGGCAATGTTCGTGCTTTTATTTGTGACGCAATGAAGGAGGATCCGGGTTGTTACGAAGAAGAGCAAGAGGACATTGATTGTTTATTGTTCGACGCCTTTGAACAAAGCCCTATAGCAGCCCGTCCATCTCATGATGGACTGTGTCCTCGTTGCCACAGCAATTTCGAATTGAGAGAGCTTCAAATCTACCTATACCGGTTAACCCTTTTTGTCCTCCCCCTAAGAAAGAAGGGCGCCTGTAGAAGACCCTGAAGTGGAGGAGCCTATGTAGAAGAAGCAGTAGAAGAGCACCACGGTGAAGGTCCCGACACATGGGGGATTAATGAAGCTGCAAGGATCGTGAATCAAGGGAAGAATGAGACCAGAATAGTGAAGTAACCCCCGACCGAGACCCAGATGGCAACCTAACCGCAGAAGAGAAAGGGAACACCCCAAGAGCAAGAACACTGGCGCCGACCTCTCCGCCACCAGCACAAGTGAATAAGAGAAGATCACGTCTCCTAAGGTGGCGGTATCACCGTCTACTGGTCGAGTCACGAGATCTCAAGTGCAAGTACTCGACGCCGTGAATCCAGAAATTCGGGTGATAGACGAAGGCGTTGGTCCATCGGTGCCTGAGGGGAAATCATCTGCGCCAGTGTATCAAAATGGGAAATGATTACAGTTTCGAGGGGAAAAAAAATGAGGATTCCGTTTGCCACTTATGATCAGTCTTTGTTCACAAGAAAGAGATGGTTCCATGTCTTACAATGTTCAAGCAGCATTCTTGTCGGCTCGTTCAACCGCAACGGAACGTTGTGCGGTAGCTCTGCCATCTGAAGCGAAGGAAGGATAAGCAATCGGCCGAATGATTGATAATATATATTTGATTATTCCACTGCAAGTCCTCTATTGAAAGAGAACAAGTTTCATACTCCAGCCCCTTTGCCTGAAGAAAAAATGGCTGGTGAGTCTGCTGGGCCAGCATCTGGTAGTCCGTCTGACTCCCCTCCGTTGAGAGAACAATTGGCTGAACTGCTCCGCCTGGATATGGATCAACTCCTTTCGCCTTACAATACCAGGAAGATCCAAACCATAGCTGACATTTTGCTTTCGGACTCTTCCTTGCCTGCGTTTGAGAGGTCTGTACTTGATCAAGAAGCTCCCTGCTGAGGTGTTGTACTACCGCCTGCTTTTGAGGGACAAAGAAGCTTTAATGGAGACCCTTAAGAGGCGAGAGAGGCTGAAGACTCTTACTGCCAATGCTCTGAAAACGTCTGCTGTGGTGAGTTGCTTTTCCAGGGATATAGAGGAGCAAAGAAAAGAGATTGCTGACAAGGAAGCCCAGATTGCTCGCTTGAGAGAAGAAATAGCCATGGCGCAGTTGTCCATAGAGCATATGGAGAGAGAAGCCAGAGTGAGAGACGCGGGAAGAGAGAGGGAAAGGGCAGAGCGGGGATAAGAAGTCCTCTCTTCCTGCCTCTCCTTAACAGTCGAGCTTTAACTCCTTCCTTTAGTCAGTAATAGAGTCAGGCTTTGCCCTTTCCTTTCTATTCTATATCTCTAGATGGAAGTCCTGAGTGAGTCCAGTCCGGATAGTAGGCAGCCTTTTGCCTTTTGGATTCCCTCCCTCATCTAGTGAGGATTGTCATAGGTAGGTCTCATCCCTCTTACAGTCCTGCCTTAAACTGCTTTCTTCTATTGATTGATAGCGAGGAAGCCAATCAAGCCCCAGAATGAAAGAAATGGATATCGTTCCTGTGCTCTTTCTCGCTTGCAGCTCTTGTTAGGTCAGTTCGGTCTCTGAGACTGAGACCGCCTAGCATTCGTAGGGCAGTCTCTCCTATCTGCGACCGAGCAAAGCGCCTTGCTGGTTTTAAATAAGAAAATAGTCGTGGTTCGTTTCCCTCGGAAACCAACAACGTGCCTTGCCTCAGACAGGAAGCTATGGAAGCTAGGGCTGGTCAGTTTCCTAATTCCTAATATTCAGCCTGATCCCTTGGATCTGTCTATAGCTCCGCGTCGCACTATAAAAGAGTGAGACCACCCCGTTACTTATTTGTATTCGTAGGACCCTGCTACTTGGGTCAGTTGGGCCAGCCAACTTCCCTCTTTGGTCGATAAGAGTTTCACTTCCTGAATCTGATAGACAAAAAACGTACTATCATTTATAAGGAAAATAAGGTCTTCCTTTTCATATCCCAACCCGTGGAGAGGTGCAGTTGCGGATCGGGGGATATAGTATAGGTATAGAGCTATATAAAGATCCATATAAATAAAGGCGAAGTAGAAGCTGCAAAGAAAGTGGATGGGCATCGCAGATGCTATTGAGCAGTACAAAGAAAGTCTCTCGCTCGACTATGATGCTCTGCAAAGATTGCTCAGCTATTGATGTTCGTGCTTGAGATGGAACCCTGCCTTAGATGCGGGATGGGACACTGGATGTGAGGGAATCCAGTTTCTTTTTAGACACCTCTCACCGCATCTCTCCGGTTCCCTGGAACGCTGCAAAAGGACAAGGAAGCCTATAAGTTTATGAATTAGGGCAATTGTCGGATTGAGTTCAGAAAAGTGGGAGTAGAAGCGCAGGTGGCTCAACCAGAAAACTGGGAGAGGTTCTGAAAGAAATGAGTGTCCAGGTTCACTATCAGAAGCGGTGGCACGTCAAACGGATGCCGGGCTGATCGCATCACTGAGAAAAAGTTTTCTACCCCCTTTCGGCCAGTTTGACTGGAATCTGGAATTTAGTGCACTTCACCCTTGATCCCGTAGTTTTGAAAGGGATTCAGTCCGGTTCCAACTAAAGGAACAAGAACACATTGGCGTAGGAAACAGAGCTGAAAGCACATGAGTGTATCTTATTAAAACATAGTCTTATTTGCCTTAGTGCCTGCCCTATTTTCTTAAATCTTAAAGTATGGTCAACTATTTGTGGTTGTGGTTCAAATATGAAAAGTAAGAGAAAGAGAGCAAGCCTCTCGTTGACTACTTTTTCAATAGGAGAGGGAGAGATTGAAGGTGGAGACACGGGTGGACTGTGCCCTATACCGTTCATGGGGGGGAGGGTGGAGATTGTGCCATTGCTTATTGGGATCCGCTCCTAAGCCGCCAGTCCTTGGACCGAGATATCTTTCTTCATATGAATACAGATCCATAGAGAGAAGGGAAGACAGGAACTGATAAGTGAATGAGTTAACTACTTGCAGAATCCTCATCTCTGCTTCGGCTTCTGTTTCTATTTCCAGGGCTTTTTAAGGGTAAGACCATGGGCCACCAAGGCCAGTTAGTTCATAATTGTGATAGCTTAGTAGTTAGATCTGGCGTTTGTGTTCTTTTTCAACAAAAAAGCTAGCCTTACTAGAAGGTGCAGAGCTGGATTGGGTCTTCCAAGAAAGTTTGCTCTGAACAGTAGTGGCAATCGAGGTTGCGAAGGTCTTCTTCGCCAATTACCACTACTAAATGTGGGTGGTCCCCTGGTACCCGTCAATTCTTCTGTTCATCCCCCTCGCTATGCCAGCCAAGCCACAGAGACCAGTAACCCAATCCCATAGGGATTGTTCCGCATGTTAGGCATTAGAAAGAGACAATACATACAAAGCGGTTCCGGGTCCATCCTCAGAATCCGGTGTGTTTGAAGGCAAGGCCAAGTCCAAGTCTGAAAGGTCTAAAGCTCTGCAGCATCTTCTTCTCACGAGTTGCCCCCTCACCCTATGCCTTTCTTTGGATATAACCAATTGGAGCGGGGCAGGAGCCTTTAGGCGCTCACTTGCTTTCCCGAATAGCTCTCCAGTTCCTATTGTGGTAGAGTAAGGAATCCACTGAAGAACCCGGCCTGCCATCCTGTTGGAAGAGACGGTCAACAGCCAATTAATTGAGTCGGGTCTGTCTCAGACACACAGCGCTAAGCAAGGAGGGGGTCAATTCCGAAAGAGGAAGACAGCCTGAGTTGCCTCAGTCAACAGGAAGAGGAAACGCTTTCGCAATGCCGGAATAGCAGGAAGGTAGCTCTCGAGCAAGCCCTGTGGAAATCAATCATCACTTTGTGGATTACCTAAAAAGATTAGCAGATCAAGATCGCATTTCAGGGACTACAACATCGATAGATTGGCAGGATGAAAACTAGAAAGCAAGAGTTTAGAAGGTTCCTCGCAACTATCAATATTTTAAAAAGACTATACCTTTGCCTAGCAAAACATGACTTTCAGGATCTTTCGTGTCCCAAACATTCTCCAACATCCGGAAGAGTAGAAGGAAGGAGACGGGTGTGATAAATGGAGGAATTGGGGCTTTTAATGTATTTAATTACATATATATGATGGCCCGAGATTCAAAATACCTTACCTTATAAAAGAGCGCAAATAAGCCCTAAACCCGACCCCCTCCCCAGGGTAGTGCACGACTAGCGAGGGCGTATCCGCTCCTATCTTTACGGTGGAAAAATCCCTTATTCTCATAGAAAGAAGGCATACTCTTTTGTCGACCTTATTCGGGCGAATTCGGTGCTATCGTCTGTCGAAAAATAGTAGATTATGGCAAAATTAACAGCATCAAAGCATTCAAACGAAGAAGGAGTCCCCGTCCAACGGAGCACTAAGAAGCAAGTCCTCCTGAGATGGGATAGAAGGATATAGTTTGTGTGCCGCGAGTGTTGGTTGGTGTTCAGTGATTGAAAGAGATGATCGGATCAAATCGAATTAGCTAGATTCCACTTCTCCCAGGGGAGAAGGGAAAGCACGAAGGGTAGAAGAATCAGTCTAAGGCTATGCTCCGGGTTCTGGGAAGGTTGTTCGGTCACCCAGTTCAGTCACACCCGATGGTGATTCCTCTCTTAGCATCTTACCCAAGCCTTAAAGAATGAATAACTGGCTCAAAGCGTAGTGGATTTTTGCTTTTCCTGCTATCATTGCTAATGAATCAACTGGTATTGGACTGCTCTCAAAGGCAAGGGGGGATTACTCTTAACTAACTAAGCCTAAAGGCTATCCAGCTTAAGGATGAAATTTCTTTTCTTATAAGGGAATACCCCGTCGGTAGCAAAGGCAGAAGGAAAAGGCTTAGTCACCAGTTTCATACGAACTCACGAAGAAGGAAGGATGCCAAAAATACATTCCGGCTTTCCTAAAAGGAGAAGGAGATCTTTGTCGATGCTCGTAGCTCATATGCTCGTAGCGCATAGAAGGCAAATGTGGGGTAGGCCACAAATCCCGACTTCTCTCGTCTTAGTGTAGTGGAACTAAAATACCCGAGTGAAGGAAACTCAATAGTAAGAGGGGGGGCAACTCTCTGATTTTCCTGGGGTTAGGGGAAGGAAGGCCAGTACAGCGTACTTTCATAAACATAAAGGCAAGGCGATCTTGAAAGGAAGACTTTTTCGCAGTCCCACTACGCGTAACTAGATGGGAATAGCTCATGCCCGGCTCGAGGGAAATTCCTCTTTGATAACATGGATCCCTTTAATAAGAAAAAGCAGCTATTCTATTGGACCGCTTCGTCCCTTGCTTGTCCTTGAGTCGGGATTCGGTGGGTGTTCATTCTACGTAGAAGATTCAAATCATTAGCTCTGGGTCTCCGCGAGTGAACTACTAGCAATTAAGCGACTCGGAACGAACGAATGCTTGAAAGAAAAAGAATAAGCGATTCCATTAGTTGGTGCCATTGATTCTGTTGTAAGGGCATTAGCAATATGAAATGGCGTAACCGGTCTTTGCATCTTAGCGTACGGCATTAACGGTCGAATAAGCTGTTCTTGCTGTTGTTGAATCGACTGTTGAATTTGGTATCGTATATAACATTTCCCTTGGTTAAGAAAGCGGATTGATACCTGGCCTTTGGAAAAAAGAATTCTGCCTCACCTCCAAGTGAATGGAATATCCCCTGCAGTTAGCTCTTTTCCCTCACCCTCGGGGAGGCTACTCACTAGGAAGAGTCTATAGAAGCCTTAGCCTTAGGCCGATGGCCGATTAGTTAGACTGGTTTAGTCTGGTGTGGTAGCTCTTTTGAGACGAATTCATTCCTCTCCGATCAGTGCAGTGCCATCCTCCATTTTTGGTCAATACCCGGCTCCAGTCAAGCCGAGGAAAGACCAGGCGAAAGATATAAGAATCGATTTATTTCTTTTAAGAGCAGAAAATCCTTCCTTCGAACTTTCTCAATGCTTTGAATAGTAATGTGCCCTTGCTCTGCTCTTGGGGAATCCACTTGCCAACTAATCCTCGTTTTCGGGTATAAGAATCAATGGTTTGGAGCGAAGTCACTAACTAGAAGAACTAGAGGAAGAGCTACTTTATATCTTTATATAATTGACTCGGAGTTCATACCCGTCGAAAGGCAATAAAGAAGAAAGACCCGGCTCCAGGCCAACTGAAAGGGCTCAAGGTAAGCGAAGAGGCGAGAGATTGGGGAAGGATGCGTTTTTTAGAGCAATACCCATAATGCGTTGGATTAGTGTCTGTGATTTTTTCCACAGGTTTTCGCATGGCGTTAGTTAGTGATTGAGTATAATAGTAGTATTGATTGAGGTCAGTTGGTCAGGTCTCTAGTAGGTGAATCTGTAATGGAGATGAGAAGTATGGTCTACTTTTCCTTGTGAGTCAGTAGTGAGTTCCGTCTTTGTGTGACTAATGAGGTGTGATCGTGGAGCAAAAGGGGGTCGCTTTCTTGTTCTGAGAGTTGTTACCACCCGGCCGCAAGCGGTTCCTTAGCGGTCGCGAGCTTGGAGGACCAAGTGTCGATGAAGCCAATTAGTCCGACATTGGTCCTCCTAGTTACGGAGGGCATCTATCTCTCTTTATGGCTAGCGCAGTAAGTTGAGGTATGGGCGCTTGCTGGAGTTCTTAGGTTCCTAGACGGAGAGAGGGACGAGAGATTCTTAATAGGCGATCCGCTTTCTTCGTCTGTGGGTTGGTTTGGCCATCCTGTTTAGTCGTTATGGCGAGTAACCGCTCATCCTCTAGCATGCCCATCTCCACCCGATCCTTATTTGGCAGAGGAGCACGTCGACATATCGGCGGCTGTGGTCGTTCGTGAAAGAAAGAAATTAGGGGGGATGGGATT